TAGCTAGCTAGAGATATAGTAAAGAACAATTGATTTTGAACACTAGATGTCTTTCACATCCAACCGATGAACCGATTATAATTTTAAAATGGCAGTTCCAAAAAAGCGCACCTCTAGTTCCAAAAAACGTATTCGTAAAAATCTTTGGAAAAAGAAAGGATATTGGGCAGCATTGAAAGCTTTTTCATTAGCGAAATCTCTTTCTACCGGTAACTCAAAAAGTTTTTTTTGTGTGACAAATAAATAATTAAACAATAGACTAAATAATATGAATAGGTCTAATTCAAAAAAATGATTCTAATTTTTGTTAGAATTTTTTTTTGTAAAATTTCCAAGTTATCAAGAATATAAATAATATTAATCTAATAATAATAGATTATTATCTAAATTAATATTTCATTTGTTATTAAAACAAAATGAATTCCATTCTCTAATAGCAATAACAATATAAAATGGAATTCATTTTGTTATTTTTTAGTTCGAGCCATGACAAAATTATCTCGTTACAAATGTTGCTTTTATTTTCAGGAGACCATAAATAAAGTAATAAAAAAGTAATAAACTAAAAAATGAAAAATCCCGTTGTTAGTTAACTGAAAAAAAGGATACTCTAAAATAAAAATAACTAATAAACAAAAGATAAGATTATTAGTATTATTAAAGAAAACGTTTAGATTAAATGCCTGATTTTGAAACAAATTTTTAGTCATCAATTTGAATGTTTCCTAAAAAAATATTGAATTAACCCTCCCAATCTCGACGATTGAATAAAAATAGGTTATTATGATTTTGAATAAGCCGCTATGGTGAAATCGGTAGACACGCTGCTCTTAGGAAGCAGTGCTAGAGCATCTCGGTTCGAGTCCGAGTAGCGGCATGGCTTTTTCTAAAAGAGTAAGCCCTATAATGAATTCAATTCCCTATTTCAATTCCTATAATTGAGAATCCCTTTAATAAATTTTATGATAGTTTCAACTTTAGAGCGTATATTAACTCATATATCCTTTTCGATCATTTCAATTGTAATTACAATTCATTTGATAACTTTATTTGTCGATGAAATCGTAGGACTATATGATTCATCAGAAAAGGGCATGATAGCTACTTTTTTCTGCATAACAGGATTATTAGTTATTCGTTGGATTTATTTTGGGCATTTACCATTAAGCAATTTATATGAATCATTAATTTTTCTGTCGTGGGGTTTTTCCATTATTCATATGATTCCGTATTTTAAAAAACATAAAAACCATTTAAGCGCAATAACGGCGCCAAGTGTTATGTTTACCCAGGGTTTCGCTACTTCAGGTCTTTTAAATGAAATGCATCAATCTGCAATATTAGTACCGGCTCTCCAATCACATTGGTTAATGATGCACGTAAGTATGATGGTGTTGAGCTATGCAGCTCTTTTGTGTGGATCATTATTATCACTAGCTCTTCTAGTCATTACATTTCGAGAATCCATAAGGATTTTTAGTAAAAGCAAAAATTTGTTAACTGAGCAATTTGCCTTTGGTGAGATTCAATACGTGAATGAAAGAAACAATGTGTTAAAAAACACTTCTTTGATTTCTTCTCAGAATTATTACAGATATCAATTAATTCAACAATTGGATCGATGGAGTTATCGTATTATTAGTTTAGGATTTATCCTTTTAACCATAGGTATTCTTTCGGGAGCAGTATGGGCTAATGAAGCATGGGGATCCTATTGGAATTGGGATCCAAAAGAAACTTGGGCATTTATTACTTGGACCATATTTGCGATTTATTTACATATCCGAACAAATAAAAATTATGAAACTGAAAATTCTGCAATTGTGGCCTCAATGGGCTTTCTTATAATTTGGATATGTTATTTTGGGGTTAATCTATTAGGAATAGGGTTACATAGTTATGGTTCATTTACATTACCATCTAATTGAATCTAATTGAATTTCTAATTGAATTTAAAGTACTTGACAACGAAAAGCCTAGGGCAGCATACATTATGAAACTCTTATATCAACCATCAAGAACCATTTGAATCATTCTATTTCCATTACTTGATTCAAATGGTTCTCAAAATGTCAAAATATCTGGTTATATTTTTATAATAGAATTCCAATTTTTTTATTTAACTTAAAAGCTGAAAAAGACTTTTTTTGGACAATGAACGATTTTTAAAATCATCGTATTTTTTTTTATTGACAAAAACTATCTATAAAAAAAAATTTGATAGAATAGCTTCGACCTTCTCAACTGATAATGAGAAAACGAAATCGGGATAAATACCAATACCTATTACCGGTAAAAGGATCGAAATCGAAATAAATAACTCGCGCGGTCCAGAATCAAAAAAATAATAGTTTTTGGGGACATTAAAAAGCTTGTATCCATAGAACATCTGGCGTAACATAGATAATGAATAAATAGGAGTTAATATCATTCCAATTGCCATTACAAAAGTAATTAAGATTTTTGTTATTAAAAGATATTTTTGGCTAGTAAGTATTCCAAAAAAAACTACCAATTCGGCAACAAAACCGCTCATGCCCGGTAATGCAAGCGAAGCCATTGATAAGATACTGAAAGTCGTGAATATTTTTGGAATTGAGACGGCCATTCCGCCCATTTCGTCGAGGTAAACAAGTCGTATTCTATCATAACTCGTTCCGGCCAAGAAAAAAAGTGCAGCGCCAATAAATCCGTGAGAAATTATTTGTAAAATGGCCCCGTTGAGCCCTGTATCGCTTATAGAACCAATTCCTATAATTATGAAACCCATATGAGATACAGAAGAATAGGCTATTCTTTTTTTTAAATTACGCTGACCCGGAGATGTTAAAGCTGCATAGATAATTTGAATTGTGCCTACTATCATCAACCAGGGAGAAAATATAGAATGGGCATGGGGTAATAATTCCATATTGATCCGAACCAACCCATATGCTCCCATTTTTAATAAGATTCCGGCTAAAAGCATACAAGTACTATAATGTGCCTCTCCATGGGTGTCTGGTAACCATGTGTGTAGGGGTATGATCGGTGATTTGACAGCAAAAGCAATAAGAAATCCAATATAAAATATTATTTCCAGTGCTACAGGATACGATTGATTAGCTGATGTTTCAAAATTTAATGTCGGTTCATTGGAGCCGTATAAACCAATACCCAGAACTCCTATTAATAAAAAAACGGAACCTCCAGCAGTGTACAAAATAAATTTTGTAGCTGAATACAAACGTTTCTTTCCACCCCACATGGATAGAAGTAGATAAACGGGAATTAATTCTAACTCCCACATGATGAAAAAAAGTAAAAGGTCTTGAGAAGAAAATAGTCCTATTTGACCACTATACATTGCTAACATTAGGAAATGGAATAGTCGTGAATCTCGAGTAACGGGCCAAGCCGCTAAAGTAGCTAAAGTTGTGATAAAGCCTGTCAGTAAAATGGGTCCTATAGAAATTCCATCTATTCCTAATCTCCAGTAAAAATCAAAATAATTGATCCATTTATAATTCTCCGTTAGTTGCATTAACGGATCATCCAATTGGAAACGATAACCGAATGCATAGGTTGTTAGAAGGAGTTCTACTATACATATACATATAGTATACCACCTTATTACCTTATTTCCTCTATGAGGAAGAAAGAAAATTAAGGAACCCGCGGATATTGGCAAAACTACAACTAGCGTTAACCAAGGAAAATTATTCATAGTAAAAACAAAATAAACTTGGACCAGAAAAACCCGTGCTCGAAATAAATATATTTTGAGCGCGGGTTTTTGTCGGTAAAGGTAAAAAAATCAAATGTATTCGAGTAGGGTTTTCTGAAACGTATTAATAAGCTAGACCCATACTTCGAGTTGTTTCATGCCATAAATAAACGCGAACACTCAAGAAATCCGTTGGACAGGCAGATTCACATCTCTTACAACCGACACAGTCCTCTGTTCTTGGAGCAGAAGCTATTTGCTTAGCTTTACATCCGTCCCAAGGTATCATTTCTAATACATCAGTTGGGCAGGCTCGCACACATTGAGTACACCCTATACACGTATCATAAATCTTTACTGAATGTGACATTGGATCTATAAATTTTTAAACGTCAGAAATTTTCGATCTAGTAAACTTGTAAATGAATCATATATTTAGACACCAGATGAATCAATAATTTACCAGAAATTTGGAAGCAATCTACTTCTGGATCGACTCATACGATAGAACCAAGATACTTTGATTTCTTACATTTTCTAAAATATGGATTAGATTTAATGTATGGTCATGTTAATTAGAATTTATGAATATTGTAATTTCTATGATTAATACTACACTACTTATTCAACAAATTCGATTGATTGATACGAGTTGATTTTCTGTTACGATAAATTGACGAAACAATGGCCAGTCCAATAGCTGCTTCAGCGGCGGCAATAGCTATAACAAAAATTGAGAAAATATTTCCTTTTAATTGCCGGCTATCAAAAAAATCAGAAAATGTTACGAAATTTATATTAACCGCATTCAGTATAAGTTCAAGACACATAAGGGCTCTAACCATATTTCGGCTTGTGATCAATCCATAGATACCGATAGAAAATAAGTAGGCACTCAAAACAAGTACATGCTCGAGCATCATTGACTAACTCCTTATCAATTTTGATTCATTTCAATATGAACTGAATAACAATTCAACAGATTCAATTGACTAGAATATAAAGTGCGGAACAAAGAAATATATTGTATTGGTAATAGATTAAATAAAAGAGTTTTTATTTTGACTTTTAGACATAACCAATTTTAAAACCAATTTTAAAATGGAAGATAAAAAAATGTAATAACACAGAACAGAGTTGAATTTTGATTACTGTTGGAAATTCTAGAAATTTATTACTGGCGCGCTACCGCAATTGCGCCTATTAAAGCGACTAAAAGAATTATCGAAATGAATTCAAATGGAAGAAAAAAATCTGTTGATAAATGAATTCCAATTTGTTGACTATTACTTATCAAATCTTGCTCTATAATCTGGTTTGATCTTGCAGTCCAAATAATCCCGTACCATGACGTATCCGTAATACTAACCATTAGTAAAACAAAAATACTTGTACAAACTGGTAAAGTAATCCCATCCCCAACAGTCCAAAGATTAAAATCTTTGTAATCTTCTGAACCATTCATAAACATCACAGCAAATACAATTAAAACATTTATAGCTCCCACGTAAATAAGAAGTTGTGCAGCAGCTACAAAATAGGAGTTTAATAGAATATAAAATAAGGATATACAAACAAGAACCAGCCCCAATGAAAAGGCAGAATAAATGGCGTTGGTAAATAATACCACACCTATACCGCCTAGTATAAGACCCAATCCCAGAAAGACTAAAAGAAAGTCATGTATTGGTCCAGGCAAATCCATTATATGTAAAATAAGAGATAAATAAATCTAAATGTTTTTCATGACTTTATTGAGACCCGATCAGAAATTTTTTTTAATAATTTTTCAAAAATTCCTAATTAAATCCTAAGAGATAGGACTAAATGTAGGTACAATTATTGGGCTAATTTTATTCTTTATCTGAAGGAATAGGTCTAATCCGAAATTTTTTATTTCGAAATATATACAGATATATTAATTAATAGATTTTCAATCAAAATAAAGATTCGCTTCTTATCAACCAATTAATAGTTGGAATTTCATTTCTAGTTATTGACCAAACAAAACAAAAGAACCTTTATTTCTTTTAAATAAATAAATCAAAACCGAACCTTAGTATTGTTAAAGTAATTGGAATTTATTCTTGAATCAAGAGATTTACTTATTTTTTATTTGAGGTGAATTAAAAATTGTTCGAATTGTATAATCGTCAACTACTGACATTGGTAAACGACCTAAAGCAATTTGATTATAATTTAATTCGTGACGATCATAAGTAGAAAGTTCATATTCTTCAGTCATTGATAAACAATTTGTTGGACAATACTCAACACAATTACCACAAAATATACAGATTCCGAAATCAATACTGTAATTTAGTAATCGTTTCTTTCGAATATCTGTTTCTAATTTCCAATCAACAACGGGTAGATCTATAGGACATACACGAACACATACTTCACAAGCAATACATTTATCAAATTCAAAATGAATTCGACCACGGAAACGTTCCGCGGTGATTAATTTTTCATACGGATATTGAATAGTTACGGGTAAACGATTTGCGTGAGATAAAGTAATCATGAAACCTTGACCGATGTACCTTGCAGCCCGTACTGTTTGTTGACCATAATTCATGAACCCAGTTACCATAGAAAACATATCGTGAATATATATATGAATAATTTTATGTTTGTTTATTTCTCTTGTTTGAGACAAATTGTGAATATAGAATATTCCTTTATAGCGAAAAGAGTTGAGAAGAAGTTGTTAATAATAGATTACCGAGAGAGATCGGTAAAAGAAATTTCCATCCAAGATTTAATAGTTGGTCCATTCTTAGCCTCGGCAAAGTCCATCTTGTTGTGATAGGAATGAACAAGAACAAATAAGTTTTAGTTAATGTAATAAAGATACCAATCGTCGCTTCAAAGACTCCACCTAATTTATTTATTTCAAAAAACTCAGAAACATATATGTCTGGAATAGATATATTCCAGCCTCCCAAGTAAAGAACTGTTACAAATAATGAAGAAACTAATAGGTTTAGATAAGAAGCAACATAAAATAAACCAAATTTTATACCCGAGTATTCGGTTTGATAACCTGCTACTAATTCTTCTTCTGCTTCTGGTAAATCAAAAGGTAATCTCTCACATTCTGCTAGGGAAGAGATGAGAAAAATGATAAACCCTATAGGCTGACGCCATAAATTCCACCCCCCAAAACCATATTTTGATTGCGCCTCAACTATATCAATTGTACTTGAACTGTTAGATAATCATAGTCGGTGATACCATCACTGTTATCATCGCTATTACAGAACCGTACATGAGATTTTCATCTCATACGGCTCCTTAAAGGCCATAAATAAATCTAAGGACCGGGTAAGTATTATTTTATCTTGATACATTTGTAGGATGGATAAGGTCAAATCTTATGGGACGGTCCAAAATTAGACCAATAGAATTCTGTCTGTTATAATTATTAGTTTTAAATAATTGTTATTTTAATAATTAAAAAAATTAATAATAAAATAAAAAAAAAAACTAAAGTACTTCTGAATTGATCTCACCCCTTCTTTAAAAAATTTCAATTTTTCTTTGTTGAGTAATAACTTAATTCTTCAATAAAATACTTCTTGTAGAAATATAACTAACATAATTAACCCTTCGTTTTTACTTACGAAAAAAAAATTCCATATTAATTCATGAATTATGATATATATTCTATATATATATGAATATAGAATATGAATATGGAAAAGGATAAAAAAGATATATTTTTTTTATTGGAATTGGGTTTCTTTCTCTTTTTTTTTTTTTTCGTTCCTATTCTTCTTTCTATTTCTTAAAAAAAGAGGGCTTACAAAATAAAGGATTTTTTCGTTCCCAATAGTTATGTATTTCATCGGTGGATAGGAGCATACTCTGGATTGGAATAGTGCCTTGGGGAGTACTTCCTAATAATTTCTACTAACTTTAAGCCCCGATTAGTATTCGTTGTTTGTATATTATGTAAAAAAGCCCTTTTTGGATAATTTACATAATTTCCATTTCCATTACAAATCCGTTACATATCTTGGTGTTTCTAACCATCCACTCGTTTTTGTTCAACCCTCCGTTATGATAATACATGTATGTTAATCCATACAAATGATAGTGAAAAATCAATACGGTGGATTTTTTGAGCCCGCTTCAAGTCAGGATGACTAATCGACCAATCTTGGCTTGGGGTAAACGATTTCTTATGTTTATGTTTATTTTCGCTTAACTCTTTAACTCTTATACATGGAAAATGAGACTCAATATTTTTACTGCGAATTTATATATTTATATATTCTAAATTATATAATATATATATAAGCTGTTTTCTTTCACTCAATATAACTATTTTATTGAATTTTTCAATCCGAATAATGAATAAAAAAAAAATGAAGATCTCTAACCCTACTCAATTCATTCCACCGTTTTCCTCGAAAGGAAGAATAGAGAAAGGTTTATGTCTATATATCAACGAATCGCACGTAGAGATATTGATAACACACATAAAGTTAATGGTATTTCATAACTAATTGATTGAGCAGCAGCTCGTAGACCACCTAAAAAGGAATATTTATTATTTGACCCGTATCCTGACATAAGAAGTCCAATGGGAGCAATACTTGAAATGGCAATCCATAAAAAAACACCAATATTGAGATCCGCTAAAACAAGACGATACCCAAATGGAACTACTAAATAGCTTACTAAAATGGATATAACTGCTATGGATGGACCGATACTGAATAAACGAGTATCCCCTCTAGATGGAAAAATATTTTCTTTGAAAAGAAGTTTTGTCCCATCTGCTAGAGCTTGAAGAACTCCCAAAGGGCCGGCGTATTCAGGTCCAATACGTTGTTGTATTCCCGCGGATATTTCTCTTTCTAACCATACAATTACCAGTACGCCTATTGTAATTCCCAATACAAGAGTCAAAATAGGAATAAGTAACCATATAATTCCATAGACCCCCTTTAAAAATTCCAATCTAGAAAAAGAATCGATCTCTTGTAATTCTAGTGTATCTAGTGTATCAATTATCATTTCAACGATCAACTTCTCCCATAATGATATCTATACTACCTAGTATTGTCATAATATCAGCCAATTTCATTCTTTTAACTAACTGAGGAAGAATTTGCAAATTGATAAAACCCGGCGGTCGAATTTTCCATCTCCAAGGAAAACCACCCCGATCCCCTATCAGGAAAATCCCTAATTCGCCTTTTGGAGCTTCGACTCGCACATAAAGTTCTTGTTTCGGCAATTCAAATGTAGGAGAAGGTTTTTTACTAATAAAGCGATATTCAAAATCATTCCATTCTGGATTCCTTTCTCTATCAAAGTATCGGATTTCTAAATTCTCATATGGTCCCCCCGGAATTCCTTCGAGAGCCTGTTGAATAATTTTTACAGATTCCACCATTTCACCAATTCGGACTAGATAACGAGCCAATGAATCCCCTTCTTTTTGCCACTGTACTTCCCAATCAAATTCGTCATAACACTCATACTGATCAACTTTACGAAGGTCCCATTGTATTCCGGACGCTCGCAGCATTGGTCCTGATAAACCCCAGTTTATTACTTCCTCTCGACCAATAATGCCTACCCCCTCGACTCGTTCTAAAAAAATAGGATTGCGTGTAATAAGTTGTTGATATTCAGCAACCCTTATTAAAAAATAATCGCAGAAATCCAAACATTTATCTATCCAGCCATAAGGGAGATCCGCCGCCACCCCTCCGATCCGAAAATAATTATGCATCATTCTCATACCGGTGGCAGCTTCGAATAGATCATATACTAATTCTCTTTCTCTGAAAATATAGAAAAAGGGAGTCTGTGCACCAATATCCGCCATAAAAGGGCCGAGCCATAACAGATGAGAAGCTATACGACTCAACTCCAACATAATTATTCTGATATAGCTGGCTCTTTTAGGTACTTGAATATTTCCCAGCTGTTCCGGCCCATTTACTGTTATTGCTTCTGTGAACATAGTAGCTAAATAATCCCAACGTGTTACATAAGGCAAATATTGTATAATTGTTCGGTTTTCCGCAATTTTTTCCATCCCTCGGTGTAAATAACCCAATATGGGTTCACAGTCAATAACATCTTCACCATCTAGAGTAATGATAAGTCGAAGAACACCATGCATTGATGGATGGTGGGGACCCATACTGACTACCATCAGGTCTTTTCTTGTAGCTGGTATATTCATAGGTTTTTCCTTAATTCACTCTTTCATGAATTGAATTGCTGAAAACGAAAAAAAGTTCATTCAAATTCACGATCTAATAAATCAAATAATTCAAAATGCTTCTTCAAATTAACGAGTTTTTGATTCACGAATATCCAACCGATTAATCAATTCTTTATAACCTATTCTATTTTTCTTTGACAAATAAGATAGCAGGCGTTGGCGTTTTCCCAGAATTTTACGTAGACCTCTCTGAGATAAATAGTCTTTTTTGTGTAATTGTAAATGGGAAGTAAGTCTTCGTATCCTATTGGTGAAACTTAATATTTGAAATTCAACAGAACCCCTATTTTCTTCTTTTTCTTCTTGTGAAATAACTGAGATGAATGAATTTTTTACCATAAAACGAACCCCCCTTCTTTTTTTTTAAGATATTTTAAGATATTTTGATTGATAGATATTTTTATTGATCAGTAATAATAATGGCACTTGTTTTAGTTTGGTATAGAGAATAATCTTAATTTCGGTCTAATTTCGATTTTTATTAAATCAAATTAAATCAATCCTATTTTAATTTCAAAATTTGAAAAGGTATACAGTATACAAAGGTATACAAAAGGATGGTTGTTTTCTATCCTCCAAAACGATAAAAACTTAGTCCTAAAATCAGACGATTTTATTGATTCATTTCTAGATCGAATTGATATGTCATTGAATTAGTATCATGTATCAGAATAGAATGTAAGACATTGAATGTGCGCACCTCTTTGTCGTCATCGACCCGCTGCGTTATGGGAAAGATAGCAAAACTTTACTAGTAATGGATTTTCAATCGCGGATACATATGTATCCTTACCATACCGAAACGACTGCCGTTATTGCTATCAAACCAATACCGATTCATACAAGCTAAATCTTCTAATCGATAATTGGGCCATAGAAATAACTTTAAGTTAATAAGTTTCTTTTTATATCCTTTGTTTTTATCCAAAACTTGACTGTTTACCTTATTACCATTCCCTAATGCTGAATTTTTATGCATATCATTTCTATTCCTAGAATTGAAACAAATTAGAATTCTAAATTCTCTCCGAAGTCTAGGTGATAAAATATTTTCAGGAACAAACAAATCATAATGATTTTTATCTCTATTTCCAGTCATCTTTTTATATTTGGTAATGACTTCATCAGAATTCTTATCAATATGGGTTTTTTCTCTGTATTTTTGATTCATTTTGTGTTTACTTTGATGAACCGATGAAATACCAATGGTTTGATACATAATAAATTGCCCATCATTTTTTATAGATAGACGAATTGGTTCAATAATCAAAATTCCTCTTTTGATGAATTCCGTAAGAGTTAAATTTTTCTCAATTATCAGAATATCAAGACTCATTTCTCCTCTTTGAATAGAGGATATAGTTATTTCTCTTGGATTTATCAGTCTAAGCAGGAGACAATATACTTTGATGTTATTGATTATTTTTTTAGTTAAAATATCATCCCATCGCAATTGAAACTGAAAATACCTGTTTAGTAAGAAATCAAACTCCTCTTTTGTATCATTCTTGTCTTGTTTTTTATTTTTTTGTTTTTTCATCTCCGAGTCCATATAATCTTCTTCAACATCTTTTTCTTGGTTTGAAAGAGCAGATTCAAGGTTTGTTTGGTCCGCTGATTCTTTTTGCTCTTTATTTCGTTTTTTTAATTCAAGAGATTTTTTTTCATTGGAGGATATAAAAAGATCTTTATCAGTAACGTTTTCATTTATATTAGAATCTAAAAGAAGTAATTTTTTTGGTATAACCCACGGTTTAGTTTTATACAAATTATAAAGGATCAAAAATTCGGAGAAGAACCAACGTTCAAGATTTGATATGGGGCGGTTTAATATTTCTTCATTCATTCCCATCCAATCCAATTTTTTTTTTTGATTAGATAAATAGATTTCTTGATCTTGATGAATTGTGAGATCAAAAAAATTTTGCTTATTCATTTTATCAATTATTGGATAATCATTAAGTTTATCCTTAGTACATTTTTTATTACTGTTTGGGTCAGTATCAATATTGATCCAAGCTTCAATATTGATTTTCTTTCTAAGACAAAAATGGATAATTCTCCAATCAAAATATTTTCTATCCAGATTTTTATCCATATCTGTAATATCATGTTGTACTCGATCATTATTGATAGGGATAATAGGAATACCTTCCATCATATAAAAAGATTTGAGTTTATTTGTGTTGGAGTTCGAAAAAACTTCTTGGTTGTTTTTTACGTGTAATGACAATTCATAAATTGACGAGTACTTCGTATTTTCAGAATTAATAGATTTATATGCTAACCGATCATATTTATATTGTTTTTTAAAATTCTCTTTTTCATTCAGTAATGAAGCCTTTTCAAAATTTTTTAGTTTTTCGTAGTGAATAAATTTCGTTTTTTTAGATGAGTTACTTAAATCCTTATTTTTATTCATATAATGGTGATTGAATCTATTTCGCCATTTTTGTGGTACTAGTCTAGACCATCTAATGTGAGATATATCATATTGATAATGATTCCTTAACCAATTTGTCCATTGATTTATTCCAGAATTCTGATAATTCTTATGTCTTAATTGAGAAAGAAAAAGTTCTTGTGTTCCAACAAAATAACTCCTTATTTCATTCTTAATAAAAGGAGCTGCTCCATTATATTGCAAGACAGATTTTAACTTATAAAAATCCAAATTGACAAATTGGGTTTGTGAGAGTTTGTAAAATACATAGGCTTGTGAAAAGTAGGATAAGTCACAAAAAGTATTTGAATTTTTTTTACTAATATTACTATTATATAGTGTCTTTTTTATAGTCAAAATAAAATGAATTAAACTTTGATTTTTTTTATCTATTTTTTCTTGATTTGTTTCATTATTGGTAATGTATTTATTAAATTTTTTTTTTATTGAGTCACGAAATGGTTGTGTATTGATCCTAGGAATATTAATGATCCACAGAAAGATATCTATGTATATCCTTTCAATGAAAAATTTTATAAAATAATGTGATTTGCGTATTAGTCGAGCATTTTTTCTTTTTAATATCTGCCAAATATTTTTTTGTGCTTTCAACCTTTTATTATCATCACTTATTTTGTTAAAACTAATATTTCGATCCGGAATTCTAAATCCGCCCTTTTTTTCATTTGTAATTTTTTCTATTTGATTTATGACCGTGTTTGTTCTATCAGTTAGATCCTGCATTTTTTTTTCTGTCAACGAATAATTTGTCCAATTCCGAGGTATAGTTTCAATGGACGATGGTATAGTTTCAATGGATGATTCAGGAATCATCAGATTACTTATTATCAAATCTTTTTTAGTTTTATTCAATTCATATACTTTTCTTTTTCTCAATCCAAATAATAGAATTGGATTTATTTTTGATAGTTCTTTTTTTATTTCTTTTAAAAAAAGAATCCTTTTAATGATCCATTTTTTTATTTCTTTTGAAACATTTAGAAACAATTTTGTTTTTTCTTTAAAAATTTTTAGAATTAGAAAACATTTCTTTTTCAATTTTCTAATTTTTCTTTTGAGTTCTTTAAAAATGGGTTCAAAAAAAGATTCGTGTTTTCTGGAAGAATCAAAAGGGAATTCTGCTTCCATTCCAAAAATTGTTAAAAAACACGAATCTTTTTTTGAATCTTTCTTTTTCATTGGATCGTTATAAGGGGCTCGTGAATTCGATCTATGCCAAGGTTTCAGACGAAAAGGAAATAGGATCTTAATCTGAATACCGTCTGTTAACCAATCTTTTGGAAATTCTTTTTCTGATAATTGAACGCCATTATAGGTGCATTTAACATGAATTTCTCGATTCCAATCCTTAAAATCTTCGGACCATTCAGGAAATTGAAATAATAGCATACGGGCGATATTTTTAAATATTATCAATGAAGGCAATATAATATATTTTCTAAGAATCGATTGGGTTATTAATAAAAAACCTCTTATTACTTGAGCAAGTAAAATACTATCCCAGGCTTCCGCTATTTCTATACGTGCTTTCTCCTTTCTTTTGGCTTCTTCTTTTTTATCTTCTTCCTTTTTTTTCTCACTTTCTTCTGTGGTTTTCTCTTTAGAATCCGAAATTTTGAGTTCTGTGTTTGTCCACATACCATTTCTAAAAATTCGGTTTATACGTTCGGAAATATCAAAAGAAAAAAAAGGGGATTTGTTTATTCGGTCCAAAAAGAGGGGGGAATGCACGTCTGCCTCAAAGAATTTCCAAGTAACTATTTTACGTCTTTGAGCACGTACAGAGCCTTTGATTAGGTCTCGACGAAAATCTGGTTGTTGTGAATAACGTATCAAAGCAACTTCGTCTGGTTCATCAGTATCATCAGTTTCTTGGGTATTACTATAAGTATCAGTATTCTCTTGGTTATCAGTAAAAATAATTACACTTTTGTCTTTTCTTGAGCGAATCTGCATATTCTCTATCTCACCCTCCTCTCGTTCTTCCTCGTCTAGTTCCCAATCAGCAATTAATTTGTATGGCCAGTAAGGGATTTTTTTATGTATTTCTGTTAATGCAATAGATTTTTTTTTTATCGTTTTCTCGTTTGGAAGAGTTCTATCTGCATCAAATAAAAATTTTAAAACTTTTATTCTATCTTCTGAATCAATTCTTACTTGTTCATGTTTAGGAACTATAAAAGGTCTTTTAAAATTTAAACTTGATGTTGATTTTACAGCAAATTCATTGATTAAGTTCAATAAATAATCCATTTGCTTTGCGCATGCTTTTGTATCAAATGAATTTGGTTTCTGTTCAAATTCTAGGCGATTAATAATAAAAAGGATACTATGAATCTTATTTATCAAAAACTTTTCTATAGAATTTTTTCGAGAAATTTCCTTTTTAATTGAAAGTGAAAACAATTTTTTGATTCGTCCACGATAGGGTCCATTTATGAAAGGATCATATAGTTGGGGTAAATATTCTTTTTTAGTCTTATCATTACACAACCGAGTTCTTTTTTCGAGTACATTCAGAACAACGGATTCGTTAATGAGAGTTTGAGCTAAATTTTTATCGAGAGTTTTTAC